TATCACTTTTTCCTAAATAATTTTTGATAGGGATATCCCCTAGTATATCAAAAAATTTGCCCTTATGTTTATGTGTGTTGTAATTATAAAAACTCTCTCGATTCTTATTTACTTGGAATGGTGATCCATAAATATATGGGTCCCTCTTATTTTCATAATTAATAGATCTATAAGATAAAAGATTATATCTATAGTATTTTTGAAAATTATCATTTTGATTTGGTAATGAATATACTTCGTAATCGTTTTGTTTTTTGTAATGAATTAATAGGTCTTTTTCATATGAATTCTCTTTGTTTAAATCTTGATTTTGAATTGTACGACATTTATTGATTCTATTTTTCCATTTTGCTGCTATTAATCTAGACCATCTAATCTGAGATAAATGGTATTGATAATGACCTCTTAACCAGTTTTTCCATTGATTTATTCCAGAATTCCGAAGTTTCTTATGTCTTAATTCATAATGAATTATTCCTTGTTTTCCAAAATAATCTTTTATTGAAGTCTTAAGAAAAAAAGACGTTCCGTGATATTGAAGAATAGATCTTAACTTATACAAGTTAAGAACTTGTGTTTGTGATATTTTGTAAAATACATATGCTTGTGACAAGGAGGATAAGTCAAAAAAATTCTGTGAATTCTTATTACTAATATTATAAAGTGACTTTTTTATAGTCGAAATAAAATGAATTTTATTTTTATTTGTTTTATTAATTCTTTTTTTATTTTTTTTATTATTGTAAATGGATTTATCAATCATTTTTTTTGTTGATTCAACAAAAAGTTGTATATTAATTCTGGGAATATTAATAATAGATAGAAGGATATCTGCGTATATCCTTTCAGTGAAAAATTTTATAAAATAATGTAATTTACGGATTAATCGAGTATTTCTTCTTTTTAATATTTGCCAATTTGGTGATTCGAATCTTTTAGCATTATAACTTGTTTTATTAGGACTATCATTTATTTCTGGAGTCACTTTTTTTTTATTTTTTGTAATTCTTTTTATTTGATTTCTGATTGTGCTTGTTCTATCAGTCAGATCTTTCATTTTTTTTTCTGTCAGTAAAAAATTTGTCCAATATGTAGATTGAATTCGACTAAAGGATTTATGAATTATATGATTGCGGGTTATAGAATCTTTTTCTTTTTTTTTTTTAGTTTCGCTTGATTTATATATTTCTCTCAATCTAAATAATAGAATTGGATTTACTTTTGAGAGTTCTTTTTTTATTTTTTTTAAAAACGGAATGCCCTTGATAATCCATTTTTTTGTTTTTTTTGAGATATTTAGAAATTTTGTTCTTTCTTTTAAAACTTTTAGAAATATAAAATACTTTTTTTTCAATTTTCCAATTTTTTTTTCGAGTTTCTTAAAAATGGGTTCAAAAAAGGAAGGCCGTTTTTGGGGAGAACCAAAAGGAAGTTCAGCTTCCATTCCCCAAACCGTTAAAAAAAAAAAATCATCTTTTTGTCCTTTCTTTTTGATTCGATCTATATGAGAGGACCGTGGCTTAGATCTGTGCCAGGGTTTCAGACAGAAAGGAAATAGCATCTTTATTTGAATACCGTCTATTAACCAATTTTTCGGAAATTCTGTTTCTGATAATTGAACACCATTATAGGTGCATTTAACATGCATTTCTTTATTCCATTCATTTAAATCCTCAGACCACTCAGGAAATTGTAATAATAGCATACGGCCAATATTTTTAGTTATTATCAATGACGGTAATATAATATATTTTCTAAGAATCGATTGAGTTATTAACATCGAACCTCTTATTACTTGAGCAAATGGAATGGTATCCCAGGCTTCTGCTACTTCTATCCGCGCTTTCTCTTTTCTTTTGTTCTCTTCTTTTTTGTCCTTTTCCTTTTTTTCCCTTTCTTTTATTTCTTCTTCTGTATAATCTGAAATTTTGAATTCTGCTCCCTTTCCTATACAATTTCTAAAAATGAGTTTTATCAGTTCGGAGATATCAAAAAAAAAAGGGTGTGATTTGTCTATTCTGTCCAAAAAAAGCGGAGAATGTGCATTTGCTTGAAAAAGTTCCCAAATAACTGTTTTACATCTTTGGGCTCGCATTGAACCTTTGATTATGTCTCGACGAAAATCAGATTGTTGCGAATATCGTATCAAAGCTACTTCGTCTCTTTTATTAGAATTATTAGTATCCTTATTATTAGGATCGGTATTTCCCCGGTTATCAGTAAAAATCACTACACGTTTGGCTTTTCTTGAACGAATCTGATAATCTATTGGTACTTCTTCTTCACTTTCTCCTTCCTGTTGTTCTAATTCGTTGATTAATTTGTATGACCATCGAGGGACTTTTTTACTGATTTCTTTTATTCCAATAGATTTTTTTTTTTTATCATTAAGATCACTTCGAATTGCATTGAATAAATTTTTTTTTTTATTTTCGGAATCCATTCTTCCTTGTTCTGAAAATAAAGAAGATCCTTTCAAATTCAAATTTGATTTAAGTTC